GTTTATGTAGCTTAACACCTCCAAAGCAAGACACTGAAAATGCCTAGACGGGCTCACAGACCCCATAAACAAACAGGTTTGGTCCCGGCCTTTCTATTAGCTTTTAGCAAAATTACACATGCAAGCATCCCCGCTCCAGTGAAGATACCCTATAAATCACGACGATTAAAAGGAGTAAGTATCAAGCACGCTTAATGCAGCTCAAGACACTTTGCTTAGCCACACCCCCACGGGAAACAGCAGTGACTAATATTTAGCAATAAACGAAAGTTTAACTAAGCTATGCTACTAAGGGTTGGTCAATTTCGTGCCAGCCACCGCGGCCATACGATTGACCCTAGTTAATAGACCTCGGCGTAAAGGGTGTTTTAGATAAATTTAATTAAATAAAGCTAAACTCTTTCTAAACCGTAAAATCCTAGCTAATGTAAAATAGACTACGAAAGTGGCTTTAAAGCTTCTGAATACACAACAGCTAAGACTCAAACTGGGATTAGATACCCCACTATGCTTAGCCCTAAACTTTAATAGTTAAAAATAACAAAACTATTCGCCAGAACACTACAAGCAACAGCTTAAAATTTAAAGGACTTGGCGGTGCTCCATATCCCCCTAGAGGAGCCTGTTCTATAATCGATAAACCCCGATTCACCTCACCACCTCTTGCTAAGCCTATATACCGCCATCTTCAGCAAACCTCAACAAGAGATATAAAGTAAGCACAAACGCCCACGCAAAAACGTTAGGTCAAGGTGTAGCTTATGAGCTGGAAGAAATGGGCTACATTTTCTACCCTAGAAAACCCCACGATAGCTCTTATGAAACTTAAGAGTCCAAGGAGGATTTAGTAGTAAACTAAGAATAGAGTGCTTAGTTGAACTAGGCCATGAAGCACGCACACACCGCCCGTCGCTCTCCTCAAATATAATTAGAACTAACTTAACTAAATATTTCTGCATTCATACAGAGGAGATAAGTCGTAACATGGTAAGTGTACTGGAAAGTGCACTTGGATAAATCAAGGCATAGCTCAACACAAAGCATCCAGCTTACACCCGGAAGATATCGCTACCTGATTGCCTTGAGCCAATACTAGCTCAACAAACCTACCAATACTACTATTAAATTAATATATTACTAAACCATTCACAAGTATAAAAGTATAGGAGATAGAAATTTACTCTGACGCTATAGATGCAGTACCGCAAGGGAAAGATGAAAAAAGCAACCAAGCATAAAACAGCAAGGACTCACCCCTATACCTTTTGCATAATGAGCTAGCTAGAGACCACTTCGCAAAGAGAACTAAAGCCAAGTACCCCGAAACCAGACGAGCTACCCAAAAACAGCTAAAAGAGCACACCCGTCTATGTAGCAAAATAGTGGGAAGATTTCTGGGTAGAGGTGATACGCCTACCGAGCCTGGAGATAGCTGGTTATCCAAGATAGAATTTTAGTTCAACCTTAAGTTTACCTACAGAACTATTAATCCTCCTGTAAACTTAACTGTTAGTCTAAAGAGGGACAGCTCTTTAGACATCAGGAAAAAACCTTATGTAGAGAGTAAAAAATTTCCAAACTCATAGTTGGCCTAAAAGCAGCCATCAATTAAGAAAGCGTTTAAGCTCAACGCAACGTCTAAAAAAAATATCAAACACTTTACTGAACTCCTCATATCACATTGGATTAATCTATTATTTCATAGAAGTAATAATGCTAGCATTAGTAACGTGAATAAATTCTCCAGTGCATAAGCCTAAATCGGATCGAAACCTTCACCGATATTTGACAGTCCAATGTTATAACCACAAACAAGCCAATATTATATATACTGTTAACCCAACACAGGCATGCCCTAAAGGAAAGGTTAAAAAAAGTAAAAGGAACTCGGCAAACTCAACCCCGCCTGTTTACCAAAAACATCACCTCTAGCATTACCAGTATTAGAGGCACTGCCTGCCCAGTGACATATGTTTAACGGCCGCGGTACCCTGACCGTGCAAAGGTAGCATAATCATTTGTTCTTTAAATAGGGACTTGTATGAATGGCAACACGAGGGTTTAACTGTCTCTTACTTTCAACCAGTAAAATTGACCTGTCCGTGAAGAGGCGGACATAAAATAATAAGACGAGAAGACCCTGTGGAGCTTCAATTTACTAGTACAGCCCATTATTAAAATAAATCTAAGGACCTAACATACCCTGCCCCTGTACTAGAAATTTTGGTTGGGGTGACCTCGGAGCATAATTAAACCTCCGAACGAACTACGCCAAGGCCATACAAGTCAAAGCAGTCTAATATCTAAATTGATCCAATAACTTGACCAACGGAACAAGTTACCCCAGGGATAACAGCGCAATCCTATTCCAGAGTCCATATCGACAATAGGGTTTACGACCTCGATGTTGGATCAGGACATCCTAATGGTGCAGCAGCTATCAAGGGTTCGTTTGTTCAACGATTAAAGTCCTACGTGATCTGAGTTCAGACCGGAGCAATCCAGGTCGGTTTCTATCTATTCTATATTTCTCCCTGTACGAAAGGACAAGAGAAATAGGGCCCACTTCACACAAGCGCCCTCCTCCCATAAATGACCTAGTCTCAATTTAGCAAGAAATTACACACACAACCCAAGAACAGGGATTGTTAAGATGGCAGAGCCCGGTAATTGCATAAAATTTAAGACTTTATAATCAGAGGTTCAACTCCTCTTCTTAGCACTATGTTCACAATAAATCTTCTACTCATTATCCTACCCACTATAGCTGCCATAGCATTTCTTACACTTACTGAACGAAAACTATTAGGCTATATACAACTACGCAAAGGACCCAACATCGTGGGTCCTTATGGACTACTACAACCCTTTGCCGATGCAATAAAACTCTTCACCAAAGAACCCTTAAAACCCTCAACATCCACTACCACCCTGTATATTATTGCACCCGCCCTAGCCTTTTCTATTGCCCTTCTCCTGTGAGTACCTCTTCCCATACCCAATTCCCTAATTAATCTTAATCTAGGACTTCTATTTATCCTAGCTACATCTAGCCTAGCTGTTTACTCCATTTTATGATCAGGATGAGCATCCAACTCAAACTACGCATTAATCGGAGCGCTACGAGCAGTCGCCCAAACAATTTCATACGAGGTAACTCTCGCCATCATTATACTATCAGTCCTACTAATAAGTGGCTCATTCAACCTCCACGCACTCATTACAACACAAGAACACCTCTGACTTCTCCTACCATCATGACCTTTAACCATAATATGATTCACCTCCACACTAGCAGAAACCAATCGAGCCCCCTTCGACCTCACAGAAGGAGAATCAGAACTAGTATCAGGCTTCAATATCGAGTACGCCGCAGGTCCATTCGCTCTTTTCTTCATAGCCGAATATATAAATATTATTATAATAAATGCCCTAACAGCCACAATTTTTCTAGGGACACTATACCCAATCCACTCACCAGAACTATTCACAACATGCTTTGTTACAAAAACTCTTCTCCTAACCTCCTTATTCCTATGGATTCGAGCAACCTACCCCCGATTCCGTTATGATCAACTCATACACTTACTATGAAAAAATTTCCTTCCTCTCACATTAGCACTCCTCATATGATATATCTCAACTCTTATTATAACCTCTGGCATCCCCCCTCAAAGCTAGAAATATGTCTGACAAAAGAATTACTTTGATAGAGTAAACAATAGAGGTATTCAACCCTCTTATTTCTAGAATTATAGGTATCGAACCTACTCCTGAGAATCCAAATCTCTCCGTGCTACCTATTACACCTCATTCTAAGTAAGGTCAGCTAAATAAGCTATCGGGCCCATACCCCGAAAATGTTGGTTATACCCTTCCCGTACTAATTAATCCACTAGCCCAACTTGTTATTTACTCTACCATAATCATAGGCACCCTTATTACATCACTAAGTTCCCACTGATTTCTCGCCTGAACCGGCCTAGAGATAAATATACTAGCTTTCACCTCAATCCTAATTAAAAAAGCAAACATTCGCTCCACAGAAGCTGCTACCAAGTATTTCCTTACACAAGCCACCGCATCTATAATTCTCATAATAGCAATCATGTATAATAACCTATTCTCAGGACAATGAACCCTGATAAACAATCCCAATCAACTCTCATCCTTAATCATAACAATAGCACTCGCTATAAAATTAGGAATAACCCCCTTCCACTTTTGAGTTCCAGAAGTCACCCAAGGAACACCCTTAATATCCGGCCTGCTTCTCCTCACATGACAAAAACTAGCCCCTATCTCAATTATATATCAAATTTATCCATCAATTAACACAAGTATTCTTATAACCCTATCAGCCCTATCCATCATAGCAGGCAGTTGAGGGGGTCTCAATCAAACACAACTACGAAAAATTCTAGCATACTCTTCAATCACACACATAGGCTGAATAATAATAACAATAACGTATAACCCAAATATTACAATCTTCTATCTACTTATGTACATCATTATAACAAGCACTGCATTCCTAGCCCTGAATCTAAATTCAAATACCACCACCCTAATACTATCACGCACCTGAAACAAACTAACCTGACTAATACCATTAATACTACTTACCCTCCTATCCATAGGAGGTCTACCTCCACTGACCGGCTTTCTACCTAAATGGATAACAATTCAAGAACTTACAAAAAATAGCAACTTTATCATACCCTCTATCATAATCACCATAACTTTACTCAATCTATATTTCTATTTACGTTTAACTTATATTACTTCCATAACACTACTCCCTACGTCTAATAACACAAAAATAAAATGACAGTTCGAAAATACAAAGCCTACACCCCTTTTCCCCCCACTAATTATTTTTACAACCCTTCTCTTACCAATATCGCCAACAGTTCTAACTCTATTCTAGAAATTTAGGTTAAACCAGACCAAAAGCCTTCAAAGCTTTCAGTAAGTTAACATGCTTAATTTCTGAAACACATAAGGACTGCAGTACTATACCCTGCATCAACTGAACGCAAATCAATCACTTTAATTAAGCTAAGCCCTTACTAGATCAATGGGATTCAAACCCACAAAAACTTAGTTAACAGCTAAATACCCTAATCAACTGGCTTTAATCTACTTCTCCCGCCGCAGGGAAAAAAAGGCGGGAGAAGCCCCGGCAGAAATAAAACTGCTCCCTTGAATTTGCAATTCAACATGATAATCACCTCGGGGCTGGTAAAAAGAGGGTTCAACCTCTGTACTTAGGTTTACAGCCCAATGCCTACTCAGCCATTTTACCTATGCTCATCAACCGCTGGTTATTCTCTACAAATCACAAGGACATTGGAACTTTGTATTTATTATTTGGTGCATGAGCTGGAACCACAGGTATAGCTATAAGTCTCCTTATTCGAGCTGAACTAGGCCAGCCCGGCAGCCTACTAGGCAACGACCATATTTATAATGTTATTATTACAGCCCATGCATTTGTTATAATTTTCTTCATGGTTATACCAATTATAATTGGGGGCTTCGGAAACTGACTAGTTCCCTTAATAATTGGCGCCCCTGACATAGCATTTCCCCGCCTAAATAATATAAGCTTCTGACTTCTCCCACCATCTTTCCTACTTCTTCTCGCATCAGCAATAGTAGAGGCTGGCGCAGGAACAGGCTGAACAGTCTATCCTCCTCTAGCAGGAAATTTTTCCCACCCAGGAGCTTCTGTAGACTTAACTATTTTTTCACTCCACCTAGCAGGTATTTCCTCTATCTTAGGAGCTATTAATTTTATTACTACTATTATTAACATAAAACCCCCTGCCATGTCTCAGTATCAGACACCCCTATTTGTTTGATCCGTCCTAATTACAGCAGTCTTACTGCTTCTATCCTTACCTGTATTAGCTGCGGGCATTACAATGCTATTAACAGACCGTAATCTCAACACTACCTTCTTTGACCCCGCCGGAGGAGGAGACCCAATCTTATATCAACACTTATTCTGATTTTTCGGTCACCCTGAGGTTTATATTCTTATCTTACCTGGGTTTGGAATGATCTCCCACATTGTAACATATTATTCCGGAAAAAAGGAACCATTCGGATATATAGGCATAGTCTGAGCTATAGTATCAATTGGGTTTTTAGGCTTTATCGTATGAGCTCACCATATATTTACTGTTGGCATAGACGTAGACACACGAGCCTATTTCACCTCCGCCACCATAATCATTGCAATCCCAACTGGCGTTAAAGTCTTTAGCTGACTAGCTACACTACATGGAGGAAATATCAAATGATCCCCTGCAATACTCTGAGCCCTAGGCTTTATTTTCCTCTTCACCGTAGGAGGCTTAACTGGTATTGTACTAGCAAACTCATCACTAGATATCGTACTACATGATACATACTATGTGGTAGCCCACTTCCACTACGTTTTGTCGATAGGAGCCGTCTTTGCTATCATAGGGGGTTTTATCCACTGATTTCCACTATTCTCAGGATACACCCTAGACGAAATTTGTGCCAAAGCCCACTTTATTATTATATTTGTAGGCGTAAATTTAACTTTCTTTCCACAGCATTTTCTTGGTTTGTCCGGAATACCTCGACGTTATTCCGATTATCCTGATGCTTACACCACATGAAATGTTGTATCATCTATAGGCTCCTTCATCTCCCTAGTAGCTATATTACTAATAATCTATATAATCTGAGAAGCTTTCGCCTCAAAACGTAAAGTCCTATTTATTGAACAACCTACTTACAACCTAGAATGATTGCATGGCTCTCCACCACCATATCATACATTCGACGAACCAACATTCATTAAGGTTAAATAAAAAAGGAAGGAATCGAACCTCCTGAGACTGGTTTCAAGCCAATCCTATAACCTCTATAACTTTTTCAATAAGATATTAGAAAAAATTATTTCATGGTTTTGTCAAAGCTAAATTATAGGATACACCCTATATATCTTATATGCCTCACCCAGTTCAACTAGGCCTACAAGATGCCACATCCCCTATCATAGAAGAATTAATTGCCTTCCACGACCATGCCTTTATAATTGTAGCTATGATCAGCTTTTTAGTCTTATACGTCTTATCTTCAGTACTCACAACAAAATTAACTAACACCAATATTACAGATGCTCAAGAAATAGAAACTATTTGGACCATCTTACCAGCAATTATCTTAATCTTAATTGCTCTGCCATCTCTACGTATTCTCTACTTAACGGATGAGGTTAATAATCCTTCATTTACTATTAAATCAATCGGACATCAGTGATACTGAACTTATGAATATACAGATTATGGGGGCTTAATCTTTAATTCCTATATACTCCCTCCACTATTCTTAAACCCAGGGGACCTTCGACTTCTGGAAGTTGATAATCGAGTGGTACTCCCAATTGAAGCTCCTGTTCGCATAATAATTACATCTCAAGACGTCTTACACTCCTGAACTATTCCTACGCTAGGATTAAAAACAGATGCAATTCCCGGACGCTTAAATCAAACCACATTTACTGCCACACGACCAGGTGTCTACTACGGACAGTGCTCAGAAATTTGCGGCGCTAATCACAGTTTTATACCAATTGTTGCAGAACTAATTCCACTAAAAATTTTTGAAATAGGGCCTGTATTCACCCTGTAGATATACTAAGACGTTTAATTAAAGTATTTCTTAAGTACTAAACTCACTGCATAGCTGCCACAGCATTAACCTTTTAAGTTAAAGACTGAGAAAATATTCTTCTCTGCAGTGAAATGCCTCAACTAAATACATCTACATGGCTAATTACTATTATAACCATGCTACCCGCACTATATCTCATTATACAACTAAAACTATTAAATATAGTCTACTATTTTCCCCCGTCACAAAAAGTCTCTAGTACGCAAATATTCAACAACCCCTGACAACTAAAATGAACGAAAATTTATTTACCTCATTTACACACCCAACACTCCTAGGGCTACCAGCCGTAGTACCTATTATTCTATTTCCTACATTACTACTTCCAACCTCAAAATATCTTATTAATAATCGACTAATTACTATTCAACAAAATCTAATTCAGCTAATCGTAAAACAAATAATAATAATTCATAATATTAAAGGACAAACCTGGTCTCTAATACTAATATCCCTAATCATTTTTATTGCCACAACTAACCTTCTCGGACTCTTACCCCACTCATTTACACCTACCGCCCAACTATCAATAAATCTAGCTATAGCAATCCCTCTATGAGCAGGTACAGTAATCACAGGCCTTCGCTTCAAAACTAAAAGCTCCTTAGCGCACTTTTTACCACAAGGTACACCCACACTACTTATCCCCATATTAGTAGTTATTGAAACCATCAGTTTATTTATTCAACCAGTAGCCCTTGCTGTACGCCTAACCGCCAATATTACAGCAGGACATCTACTTATGCACCTAATTGGAAGTGCTACGCTAGTACTATCAACCATCAGCCTCTCTATAACCTCACTAACTTTAGTGCTTCTAGTATTATTAACAATTCTAGAAATAGCAGTCGCCCTAATTCAAGCCTACGTTTTCACACTATTGGTAAGCCTTTATCTACATGACAACACTTAATGACACACCAAACCCACCCCTATCACATAGTTAAACCCAGTCCATGACCACTGACAGGAGCCCTGTCAGCTCTCCTAATAACATCTGGCCTAGTTATATGATTTCACTTTTATTCTACAACCCTATTAACCCTAGGTCTACTGACCAATATGTTAACCATATACCAATGATGGCGTGATATCATCCGAGAAAGCACCTATCAAGGTCACCATACAACACCAGTTCAAAAAGGCCTCCGCTACGGAATAGTATTATTTATCATCTCAGAGGTTTTCTTCTTTGCTGGCTTCTTCTGAGCTTTTTATCACTCAAGCCTGGCCCCGACTCCACACCTAGGAGGACACTGACCACCTACAGGTATTATTCCCCTAAACCCCCTAGAAGTACCCCTTCTAAATACCTCCGTACTACTTGCATCAGGGGTTACAATCACTTGAGCTCACCACAGCTTAATAGAAAATAACCGAAAACAAATAATTCAAGCCCTATCAACTACAATTTTATTAGGCATTTATTTCACCCTACTACAAATATCAGAGTACTATGAGGCACCCTTTACCATCTCTGATGGAATCTATGGTTCAACATTCTTTGTTGCTACCGGCTTTCATGGACTTCATGTTATCATTGGATCTACATTTCTTACTACCTGTCTTATTCGTCAGCTATCGTACCATTTTACATCAAGTCACCATTTTGGCTTTGAAGCTGCCGCCTGATATTGACATTTCGTAGATGTCGTCTGACTCTTTCTCTATATCTCCATTTACTGATGAGGTTCCTATCCTTTTAGTATAACTAGTACAGCCGACTTCCAATCAGTTAGTTTCGATAATATCGAAAAAGGATAATTAATCTAATACTAACTCTAATAATTAATACCTCCTTAACCATCTTGCTAATAATTATTATATTTTGGCTACCCCAACTCAACTCTTATGTGGAAAAAGCCAACCCCTACGAATGCGGGTTTGACCCACTAAACTCTGCTCGTATTCCCTTCTCCATAAAATTCTTCCTAGTCGCTATTACCTTCCTGCTGTTCGATCTAGAAATCGCCTTGCTATTGCCCTTGCCATGAGCCCTCCAAACAACAAACCTTCCCGTAATAATCAAGTCATCAATCACATTAATTATTATCTTAACCCTCAGCCTGGCCTATGAATGAACTCAAAAAGGTTTAGATTGAACTGAATTGGTAAGTAGTTTAAGTAAAACAAATGATTTCGACTCATTAGATTATGGTAATCATACTAACCAAATGTCCATTATTTATATAAACATTATATTAGCATTCACTACCTCACTCCTGGGCATATTAATCTATCGCTCACATCTAATGTCATCCCTACTATGCCTAGAAGGAATAATACTTTCACTGTTTATCATAAGCACTCTTACTGCATTAAACACTCACTTTCCCCTCGCCAATATAGTACCTATTGCCTTACTAGTATTTGCCGCTTGCGAGGCAGCAGTGGGCCTTGCCCTATTAATTTCAATCTCAAACACATACGGCTTAGACCATATCCAGAACCTAAACTTACTTCAATGTTAAAAATAATTTTCCCTACAATGATACTATTACCAACAACATGATTTTCCAAAAACAACCTAGTCTGAATTAACTTAACTACACATAGCTTAATAATCAGCCTCATTCCCCTTATATTCTTCAATCAAATCAATAATAACCTTATTAGCCACTCGACCTATTTATCTTCAGATCCATTAACAACACCTCTTCTAATACTGACAGCCTGACTCCTGCCCCTCATAATTATAGCAAGCCAATATCACCTACACAATGAAAGTCCCCTGCGAAAAAAACTTTACCTCTCCATAATAATCTTCCTACAAATCTCCCTAATCATAACATTTATAGCCACAGAGTTAATCTTATTCTACATCCTATTTGAAACAACCCTTATCCCCACCCTAATTATTATCACCCGATGAGGTAACCAAGCAGAACGCCTCAACGCAAGCACATATTTCTTATTTTATACATTAGCTGGTTCCCTACCTCTGCTAATTATATTAATTTATACACATAACAAATTAGGCTCATTAAATATTCCACTACTAACACTCATAGCCCAAAAACTAACAACCTCTTGATCCCATAATTTAGCTTGACTGGCATGCATAATGGCTTTTATAGTAAAAATACCCTTATATGGCCTACACCTATGACTCCCTAAAGCCCATGTTGAGGCTCCCATTGCTGGGTCAATAGTTCTTGCCGCCGTGCTCTTAAAATTAGGCGGCTATGGCATAATACGACTTACACCAATTCTCAACCCACTAACAGAACATATAGCCTACCCTTTTCTTATACTATCCTTATGGGGCATAATTATAACTAGCTCAACCTGTCTCCGACAAACAGATTTAAAATCGCTCATTGCATACTCCTCTGTAAGCCACATAGCCCTTGTAATCATAGCCTCCCTCATTCAAACCCCCTGAAGCTTTACTGGCGCTATCATCCTTATAATTGCCCACGGACTTACCTCATCTATACTATTCTGCTTAGCAAACTCAAATTACGAACGAACCCACAGCCGCATTATATTACTTTCTCGAGGACTTCAAAGTCTACTTCCACTAATAGCCTTCTGATGATTTGTAGCAAACCTCACCAATCTAGCTCTACCTCCCTCCATTAACTTAATTGGGGAGTTATTAGTAGTGACATCCTCATTTTCTTGGTCACATATTACCATTATCTTCACAGGACTAAACATATTAATTACTGCTCTATATTCCCTACACATATTCATTACAACACAACGAGGAACACTCACCTCCCATATTATTAACATAAAACCCTCTTTTACACGAGAAAACATGCTAATATTTATACATATATCTCCTATTATTCTTCTAACCCTTAATCCTAGCATTATTATAGGCTTCACCCCTTGTAAATATAGTTTAATTAAAACATTAGATTGTGAATCTAAATATAGAAACCTACCACTTCTTATTTACCGAGAAAGATTGCAAGGACTGCTAATCCATGCCCCCGTATTTAATAAAACGGCTATCTCAACTTTTAAAGGATAACAGCTGTCCATTGGTCTTAGGAACCAAAAATATTGGTGCAACTCCAAATAAAAGTAATAATAATGCACACCTCCATTTTTATATTAGCCCTAACCCCCTTAATCTTTCCGATTATTATTACCCTTATTAGCCCCAATAAAAATAATATATACCCCAACTATGTAAAAACAACTATGATATTTACCTTTACTATTAGTCTCATCCCCACAACCATATATACTTTCCTAGGTCAAGATACAATTATATCAACCTGACATTGAATAACCATCCAATCACTAGAAATTACACTAAGTTTTAAATTGGACTATTACTCCGTAATATTTACCCCAATTGCACTATTTATTACTTGGTGCATTATAGAATTCTCACTATGATACATAGACTCAGACCCAAACATTAACCAATTCTTCAAATATCTTCTCATCTTCCTTATTACCATGCTAATTTTAGTTACCGCTAACAACCTCTTCCAGCTCTTTATTGGGTGAGAAGGTGTAGGAATTATATCATTTCTACTAATCGGCTGATGATACGCTCGAACAGACGCTAACACAGCAGCCATTCAAGCAATTCTGTATAACCGCATTGGTGATATTGGTTTCATTCTAGCCATAATATGGTTTCTCCTCCATTATAACTCATGAGACTTACAACAAATATTTATCCTAGATCCCAACCCCGATCTACTTCCATTAGTGGGTCTACTATTAGCAGCAACAGGAAAATCAGCCCAACTCGGCCTCCATCCCTGATTACCCTCGGCTATAGAAGGCCCAACTCCAGTATCAGCCCTACTTCACTCCAGTACTATAGTAGTAGCTGGGGTTTTCTTACTTATTCGCTTCCACCCACCAATAGAAAATAATACAACAATTCAAAGTCTTACACTATGCCTAGGAGCTATTACTACCATATTCATAGCAATCTGCGCCCTAACACAAAATGACATTAAAAAAATTGTAGCCTTCTCTACCTCAAGTCAACTGGGACTTATAATAGTTACTATTGGTATTAATCAACCGCACCTAGCATTTCTACATATCTGTACTCATGCCTTTTTCAAGGCTATACTATTTATCTGCTCTGGGTCTATAATTCATAACCTAAATAATGAACAAGACATCCGAAAAATAGGAGGACTATTTAAAACAATACCCCTCACCTCAACTTCCCTGATAATCGGTAGCCTAGCACTCACAGGCATACCTTTTCTTACAGGTTATTACTCCAAAGACCTCATCATCGAAACCGCAAACACATCATACACCAACGCCTGGGCCCTGTGTATTACTCTTATCGCTACCTCTATAACAAGCGCCTACAGCACCCGAACTATTATCCTCACACTAACAGGATCACCTCGTTTTTCAACTTCCGTATATATTAATGAGAACAACCCAACCCTACTAAACCCAATAAAACGCCTAGCAGCAGGTAGTCTACTCGCAGGATTTTTCATCGTCAACAACATCTCTCCGACTACAGTTCCTCAATTAACAATACCTTATCACCTGAAACTCCTAGCCTTATGCGTAACCACCCTAGGCTTCTTAACAGCCCTAGATCTGACTCTCATAACTAACAGTCTCAAAATAAATACCCCATCGCACATATTCAAATTCTCCAATATACTAGGATATTTTACCATTACAATTCACCGAACAGTTCCCTACCAAAACCTAACCATAAGCCAAAACCTAGCCTTCCTATTACTAGACTTACTCTGACTAGAGAAATCAATACCTAAAACAATTTCACACACCCATATTATTACGGCCATCACCTCAACCACCCAAAAAGGCATAATCAAGCTATATTTCCTCTCTTTTCTTATTTCCCTCACACTAATCCCACTTTTAATTATATAATCTCCCACTTTTAATTATATAATCTATTACCCCGAGTAATTTCAATAACAATATAAACACCAACAAATAATGTTCAACCAACAACTACGACCAACCAACGCCCATAATCATACAAAGCACCCGCACCAATAGAATCCTCACGAATCAACCCCGACCCCTCCCCCTCAAAAATCACCCAACTCCCTATATTATCCAAATTAATTATCACTACCAACTCATTATAATCTATAACCCACAGAACTAAATATACCTCCATTGCCAATCCAACCAAAAAACTCCCCAAAACCTCAAATCCTGAAACCCATGCTTCAGGATATTCTTCAATAGCCATCGCAGTAGTATAACCAAAGACAACCATTATACCCCCCAGATAAATCAAAAACATTATTAAACCTATATAAGTACCCCCATAACTTAAAATAATAGCACAACCAATCACACCACTAACAACCAATGCTAAACCCCCATAAATAGGAGAAGGCTTAGAAGAAAAGCCCACAAAACCCATAACTAATAATACGCTTAATAAAAATAAAATATACGACATTGTTTCCACATGGACTCTAACCATGATTAATGATATGAAAAACCATCGTTGTATTTCAACTATAAAAACACTAATGATCCCCATACGCAAATCTAATCCAATTATAAAATTAATTAATCACTCCCTCATTGATCTACCAACCCCATCAAACATCTCAGCATGATGAAACTTTGGTTCCCTTTTAGCAATCTGCTTAATTTTACAAATCATCACAGGTCTATTCCTAGCAATACATTACTCACCTAGCACCTCCTCAGCCTTCTCCTCAATCGCCCATATCACTCGAGACGTAAACTACGGCTGAATTATCCGCTACCTTCATGCCAATGGTGCCTCCATATTCTTTATCTGCCTATTCCTACATGTGGGTCGAGGATTATATTATGGCTCATTCCTTCTTCTTGAAACTTGAAACATTGGCATTGCACTATTACTTATAGTTATAGCAACGGCCTTTATAGGCTATGTACTCCCATGGGGGCAAATATCATTTTGAGGTGCTACAGTAATTACAAATTTATTATCCGCAATCCCATACATCGGAACAAACCTCGTTCAATGAGTATGAGGTGGGTATTCTATCGATAACCCAACCCTTACCCGATTCTTCACTCTCCACTTTACCCTGCCTTTCATTATCACAGCCTTTACAGTTCTACATCTACTTTTCCTACACGAAACAGGATCTAATAATCCATGCGGAATTCCCTCAAACTCCGACAAAATCCCCTTCCACCCCTACTACACAATCAAAGATATGCTAGGCCTAGTCCTCCTTATTCTTCTCCTAATAACTCTAGTATTATTTTCACCTGACCTTTTAGGCGACCCAGACAACTATACACCAGCTAATCCACTAAACACCCCACCACACATCAAACCAGAATGGTACTTCTTATTCGCATATGCAATCCTACGATCTGTACCTAACAAATTGGGAGGCGTACTAGCACTTCTTATATCCATTCTTATCCTAATAATTATCCCCATACTTCACAAATCCAAACAACAGAGCATAATATTCCGCCCATTCAGCCAATTTACACTATGATTACTAATCACAGTTCTATTAACCCTAACCTGAATTGGAAGTCAACCAGTAAACCAACCCTTTATTATAATCGGACAGGTAGCATCTATAATATATTTCACCACAATTCTGATCTTAATACCACTAGCCTCTATAATCGAAAACAATCTCCTCAAATGAACCTGCCCTTGTAGTATAGACTAATACACCGGTCTTGTAAACCGGAGACGGATACCTTTCCCCAGGGCAACTCAGAAAGAAAGCATCTAACTCCTCCACCAATACCCAAAACTGGCATTCTATTTAAACTACTTTCTG